AAATGAAAGTAAAAGTTTTATAAGATTAATGTTCGCTCTAAAATATATAGATTCGATCCAATAAAACAAATGATAAAAATAGGAATAATTTTCTAATTTGATTCCATAATGATTGGAAAAGAGTTAGTCTTATTTTAAAACGAAATTACACTACCCAGTTCTTATTATTCGTTTATAAGTTGAATTGAAAAATGATCCAAGAATGCATTTGCTGATTGCAAACGCGGTATGGGTAGATGTTACAGATGATGAATCAATTTTTTTATATAGTTGTGACTTTATCCTTGTTAGTGCTGTCTATAATGATAGATGACTCAAAAACTTTCAATTGGTTTTTTTCTCCTATTTTGCAAAAAAGGAAACTCAGGTAAGTGCTTTTTTATAAACATATGTATAAAAAGACCATATTTCATTTAGCTCCTTGATGCCTACCATAACTAGTTATTTCGGTTTTCTACTAACGGCTTTAACTATAACCTCAGCTCTATTTATTGGTCTGAGCAAGATACGACTTATTTGAAATTAATTGCACAAAATCTTTCTGCGAACTTCTGTGTATTTTTACCCCGTTAATTGCCAATTCTTGGTCATTGAGATTCATGGTAATTCGGATTAATATTTAGGTATAGATATTACCTCTTTTTTCTCCTTTCAAACAAATTGAAATGATTGAAGTTTTTCTATTTGGAATTGTGTTAGGTCTAATTCCTATTACTTTGGCTGGATTATTTGTAACTGCCTATTTACAATACAGGCGTGGCGATCAGTTAGACCTTTGATTAATTAATATCTCTTTTTTTGATTGACCTCCTCCTTTCTTTAATATCTAGGAGGTCAAATAAAGATTGCTGTTCCAGTTAGTGTTTCAGTCAAATTCCATCGAAGAAGATACAAATCACGCTCTGTAGGATTTGAACCTACGACATCGGGTTTTGGAGACCCACGTTCTACCGAACTGAACTAAGAGCGCTTTCTTCTCATAAAAGAAAAGACTGTAAAGAAAAGGATTGGCCCCAATACATCTTGTATGCATACACATATAGTATCATCATAAGAATAAAAGATTCTATATGATATGTCCAACGTGAATTGATCTCAAAAAATCCCTCGTTACTGCTCAAAGGAGCAGTAATAGGTAGGGATGACAGGATTTGAACCCGTGACATTTTGTACCCAAAACAAACGCGCTACCAAGCTGCGCTACATCCCTTCCATTGGTCTACAGTGTCATTGTAGAGAATTCCTGTCTTGTTTTCCACATCGTTATTGCCTGTATTAAAATCTAGAATTTTTATGTCCATTTCGCCTTTTTGGTCTCATTTAACATATAATAATAGTAAAATACTTCTGGAACCCCTAGGAAAAATAAACGAGTCTTTTTGGGGAATAGTGGGGAAGAAAAGGACGTTTTTTCTGTATTTAACAAAAAGGAAATCTTATTTACTGGATGATTGTACATTTCAATATGTATTATCTTATGTATGTATTACTATAAAAGGAGGTTTTTCAATGCGAGATCTAAAAACATATCTTTCCGTGGCACCGGTACTAAGTACTCTATGGTTCGGTTCTTTGGCAGGTTTATTGATAGAGATTAATCGTTTTTTCCCGGATGCGTTGACGTTCCCCTTTTTTTCATTCTAGTTATTGACGTGGGAAGGAATAAAGAAGATTAGAGATACAATTAAATAAAGCCCCTTCTTTTCTCTTTTTTCCCTAGAAAAAGGGAGGAAAGAGAAAGAATATTATATTCAACAGCTGTGAGAGTCGGGTTCAGGTTGGAATTAAATTAATATGAATTTCTATGTATTAAATTTCTATGGAAGTCGAATACAAACTCTGGTTCTAGGGAAAGCGTATTCTAGACGATAATTATATGAAATACTGTACTGTTGAAATATAGTTTAGAAATCTTTCTATCGTATTTCCTATATTGATTGTAATGAAATCTTGCATAAGAGGATAGCTAGTTACAAATTTTTTCCTTCCTTTCTTCTTTTTCGTTTCGAATTGAAAAAGGAAGAGTTGAGTAAATGAAAAATCCAAAGGAGGTTCATGGCTAAGGGTAAAGATGTGCGAATACCGGTTCTTTTGGAATGTACCGCTTGTGTTCGAAACGGTGTTAATAAGGAATCAACGGGGATTTCCAGATATATTACTCAAAAGAACCGGCACAATACGCCTAATCGATTGGAGTTGCTAAAATTCTGTCCATATTGTAACAAACATACGATTCATGGGGAGATAAAGAAATAGATCGAACGAACCGAGCACCGGCGCCCTTATCTTTCTTACAAGGAAAGGGCAAAAATGACATTATATATATAACATATTTAACATAGTTAAAGATAATTATAAACAAACCAAATCCTATTTATTTATTCTAATAAAAGATACGGTTGAAATAGGATTTTAGGGATAAGAAATAAACTAACCAAACCATGGAAAAATCTAAGCGAACTTTTCTTAAATCCAAGCGATCTTTTCGTAGGCGTTTGCCCCCGATCCAATCGGGGGATCGAATTGATTATAAAAACATGAGTTTAATTAGTCGATTTATTAGTGAACAGGGAAAAATATTATCTAGACGAGTGAATAGATTGACCTTGAAACAACAACGATTAATTACTATTGCTATAAAACAAGCTCGTATTTTATCTTTGTTACCTTTTCTTAATAATGAGAAACAATTTGAAAGAACCGAGTCGACCACCAGAACTCCCAGTCTTAGAGCCAGAAAAAGATAGGTTTACTCTTTCTTCACTTGAATTCAAATGCCCATCCGAACTCAAACGCGGATTTCTTTTTTGTTGGAAAAATCCAAGAATCCGGATTGAAGTCTCGTGTCGTAAGAAAAAAAAAAAGAATAATCTGGGAAGAATAAAATTTTTTATTGAACGTGTTGATTCATATTTATTTTTACTACTTTCTGATATTTTATCATATTCTAATTCTATTCATTTTTATTCGATCTTCCCGGAGTTCATTCTCCGGGCAACTCCGTTTAACCGGTGGATTCTTTCCAACCTACTTCTTTTATGATCTCATTGGAAATCATATAAAGACAATTCCTATTTGATATAGCTATTTGTGCAAGTATTTTACGATTAAGAAGCAACTGTCTCTTGTACAGATCATTTATTAATCTACTATAACTATAGCATACCCCCCTTTCACGAATTGCTGCATTTATTCGAGTGATCCACAAACGACGAAAGTTTCTTTTTTGCCTATCCCTATCCCGATGAGCCGAAACCAAAGCTCTTATTTTTTGTTGAGTAATAGTTCGAGTAAGTCTTGAATGAGCCCCCCGAAAGCTTGATGCAAATAAACGAATTTTTGTTCTACGTCTCCGAGCGATATATCCCCGTCTAATTCTGGTCATTGAATAAATGAAACTTTAACGAATAACTAATAGATTTCCTTTCTTTCAGTTATTCTTTTGCCCCTTTCCTAGTATATTAATAACAAAACGGATTTTTCCAATGTATAAACTAAAAATTCCAATGGCTTTCGCTACTATAACCTTCCCAACCACGATTTTTTATTTTTTTATAGGCATTTCACCTCGAAATACGAAATTGTACTATACTAGGTTAAAAAAAATAGCAATGATAACTAAATAGTGGATTCCATCGTTTCTATGGTTACTTCTTAAACGGTGAGGTCTTCTCTATACACCGGAGCCCTTACTTCATTTAATCAATGTTATTGCTAACTTGTATAGTTCACATTCTTCGGCTCTACCCATGAATTATCCAGTAATAGGTCTTTCACAACGAGCTCTACCTATACAGTAACGGTATTTAATTATGAAAGTTGGCTGGGTAGCTGACCCTGTTAGTCCGTTCTTGCAAGAGGGGTCTATGTTACTAAGATTTCCTCCGCTTAATGGATAACCATTTGCTACCAATGGAGAATTACTTCTCATCTTGAATTGAGGTGAGTGGTTTTACACCAATAGAAACCATAAATTTCATACACAATAAAAGGGATATGACCCCATTTTCTTATTTTTAGATAGTAAATGTAGTTTGTTTTTCCGTTCTATCCTATTTGATCATTGATATTCGAACATTGTTCTCTTTCCTTTGTTCTAGTTTATGATCTGAACGAGTCGCACATACACCCTAGTACATGTTCCTCGACGCTGAGGGCATCCCCGAAGCGCGGGGGATTTTGTGACATTTCTGATTGGCTGTCTTGTATTTCTAATAAGTTGTTTAATCGTTGGCATGTTGAATCATATACATAATGGGCTGGTTTAGATCGATCCTAACCGTATGATTATGAATGACTTTTATTCAATAGAATAGAATCGATAGATCAATAGAATCATCAATCAATAGATAGTAAATAAATAAAAGTCATAGAATATTAAACGCGGCAGGGTTCATTTTAAATCACGAATTGACGCGAAATTCAGGCTATTTATTGTCATTCAACCGCTACAAGATCAACAATTCCATAAGCTTGGGCCTCTGTTGCTGACATAAAAATATCTCTTTCCATGTCTTCGGATACAACCCAGAAGGGTTTCCCCGTTCTTTGTACATAAACCCTTGTCAGGGTTTCACGTAGTTTCAGCAGTTCTCCCACTTCCAGGATGAATTCTCCCGTTGCTACTTCAGAAAAAGAACCAGCGGGTTGATGGATCATTACCCTGATGATATAAGATAAAAAAGGTTTCTCTATTTCGCATGATGAGGGGAAGATAAAAGAATAACAAGAAAAAAGATAGAATCGAACAACCGTACGGGCATTATGCATTGCATACGGCTCTACAATAAAATTGACCTTTACCTTCAAAAAAATAGGATCGATCAGACCCCGATCGGTAAATGATCAACTTACCACCCTTCTTTTCGGAGGAATTCAAAAATACTATGATGGCTCCGTTGCTTTCTATATTTATTATATTTTTTTGTCTGTGATTTGTCTGTCATTCAGCAATCCCAAGGTTGCTTTTTTGTTTGATCAAATAAACTAAGGAAAAAAGA